AATGAATTGCCTGATAAAAAGGGTTACCTTGATAGGGTAAATTATGTAATAATATTACATTCATTATATTTAATAGAATTAAACTATTTCTAAAAGTATCAAAAACTTTTGTGCATCATACACTAAAATATAATTATAATAAAAAGATAAGCTAATTAAGCTACTGGGCTCATACCCCATTTATAAAGGTTCTAATCCTTTTCTTTTTAATTTTTAATAATTCATCAAAAATTATATTTTTCGGAATTTTAATAATAGGAACTTTAATTTCTATTTCTGCTAATTCATGGTTAGGAGCTTGAATAGGACTAGAAATTAATTTATTAGCTTTTATCCCCCTAATAAGAGATGATAAATTAATATCTACAGAAGCCTCATTGAAGTACTTTCTAACACAAGCATTAGCATCTTCCGTATTTTTATTTGCAGTAATTTTATTTTTACTACATTCAAGTAAAACAAATTCAAATTACTTTATAGAAATAATAATTTTTTCAGCTCTTCTTTTAAAAAGAGGTTCTGCTCCCTTTCACTTCTGATTTCCTAATGTAATGGAAGGATTATCTTGATCAAATTCATTAATTTTAATAACTTGACAAAAAATTGCTCCTTTAATATTAATTTCTTATATTATTTTTAAACCATTAATTATTACAAGAATTATTCTTTCAAGATTAATTGGTGCATTAGGAGGATTAAATCAAACTTCTTTACGTAAATTAATAGCTTATTCATCAATTAATCATTTAGGTTGAATATTAGCAGCTATATATAATAGAAATTTATTGTGAATAACTTATTTTTTATTTTATTCATTTTTATCATTCGCAATAATTTTTATATTTAATATATTTAAAACATCGCATATTAATCAGTTGTTCTCTTTATTTTTCCACTCAAAGACTATAAAATTTTTTTTATTTTTTAATTTATTATCTTTAGGAGGATTACCTCCATTTTTAGGATTTTTCCCTAAATGAATTGTTATTCAATCCTTAACTATTAATAATCAATTATTTTTATTAACATTTATAGTATTAATAACATTAATTACTTTATATTTTTATATACGACTTTCTTATAGAGCTTTTATATTAAATTATTATGAAAATAATTGATTAAATTTCTCTATATTTAAATCTACTAGTATAAAAATATTTATAATTTTTTCATTCATTTCTACATTTGGATTATTTTTAATTTCTTCTTTATATTTTTTATTTTAAGGCTTTAAGTTAAATAAACTAATAGCCTTCAAAGCTATAAATATAAGAATAATCTTTTAAGCCTTAGTAAATTATTTACTCCTTTAGAATTGCAGTCTAATGTCATTATTGACTATAAAGCCAATTGATTAAAGAGAAATAATTCTCATAAATAGATTTACAGTCTATTGCCTAAACTTCAGCCATTTAATCGCAACAATGGTTATTTTCAACTAATCATAAAGATATTGGAACTTTATACTTTATTTTTGGAGCCTGATCAGGAATAATTGGAACTTCATTAAGAATTCTAATTCGAGCTGAATTAGGACACCCTGGAGCTTTAATTGGAGATGACCAAATCTATAATGTAATTGTAACAGCTCATGCTTTTATTATAATTTTTTTTATAGTAATACCAATTATAATTGGAGGATTTGGAAATTGATTAGTTCCTTTAATATTAGGAGCCCCAGATATAGCATTCCCTCGAATAAATAATATAAGTTTTTGACTTTTACCTCCTGCATTAACTTTATTATTAGTAAGCAGTATAGTAGAAAACGGAGCTGGAACAGGATGAACAGTTTACCCTCCTTTATCATCTAATATTGCTCACGGAGGAGCTTCTGTAGATCTAGCTATTTTCTCTTTACATTTAGCAGGAATTTCATCAATTTTAGGAGCCGTAAATTTCATTACAACAGTAATTAATATACGATCAACAGGTATTACTTTTGATCGAATACCTTTATTTGTTTGATCTGTAGTAATTACAGCTTTATTACTTTTATTATCATTACCAGTATTAGCAGGAGCTATTACTATACTTTTAACAGACCGAAATCTAAATACTTCATTCTTTGATCCAGCTGGAGGAGGAGATCCAATTTTATATCAACATTTATTTTGATTTTTTGGACACCCAGAAGTTTATATTTTAATTTTACCTGGATTTGGAATAATTTCTCATATTATTAGTCAAGAATCAGGTAAAAAGGAAACATTTGGTTCATTAGGAATAATTTATGCTATACTAGCTATTGGATTATTAGGATTTATTGTTTGAGCTCATCATATGTTTACAGTAGGAATAGACGTTGATACTCGAGCTTATTTCACTTCAGCAACTATAATTATTGCGGTACCAACTGGAATTAAAATTTTCAGTTGATTAGCTACCCTTTATGGAACACAATTAAATTATTCTCCAGCTACTTTATGAGCTTTAGGATTTGTATTTTTATTTACAGTAGGGGGATTAACTGGAGTTGTATTAGCTAATTCTTCAGTTGACATTATTTTACATGACACATATTATGTAGTTGCTCACTTCCATTATGTATTATCTATAGGAGCTGTATTTGCTATTATAGCAGGATTTGTTCACTGATATCCTTTATTCACAGGATTAACTTTAAACACAAAGATACTAAAAAGTCAATTTACTATCATATTTATTGGAGTAAATTTAACATTCTTCCCTCAACACTTTTTAGGATTAGCAGGAATACCTCGTCGATATTCAGACTATCCAGATGCTTACACAACTTGAAATGTAATTTCTACTATTGGTTCTACAATTTCTTTATTAGGAATTTTATTTTTCTTTTTTATCATTTGAGAAAGCTTAGTTACCCAACGACAAGTACTATTCCCTGTGCAACTAAATTCATCTATTGAATGACTTCAAAATACTCCACCAGCTGAACATAGTTATTCTGAATTGCCTTTATTAACTAATTTCTAATATGGCAGATTAGTGCAATGGATTTAAGCTCCATATATAAAGTATTTTACTTTTATTAGAATATTAATGTCAACATGAGCAAATTTAGGTTTACAAGATAGTTCTTCTCCTTTAATGGAACAATTAATCTTCTTTCACGATCATGCCCTTTTAATTTTACTAATAATTACTGTTCTTGTAGGTTATTTAATATTTATATTATTTTTTAACAAATATGTAAATCGATATTTACTACATGGACAAACTATTGAAATTATTTGAACAATTTTACCAGCAATTATTTTATTATTTATTGCTTTCCCTTCTCTTCGACTTTTATATTTACTTGATGAAATTAATGAACCTTCAATTACTTTAAAGGCAATTGGTCATCAATGATATTGAAGTTATGAATATTCAGATTTTGCTAATATTGAATTTGATTCTTACATAATTCCCACTAACGAATTATCAATTGATAGTTTTCGTTTATTAGATGTTGATAACCGAGTAGTTCTTCCTATAAATTCTCAAGTCCGAATTTTAGTAACTGCAGCTGATGTAATTCATTCTTGAACTATCCCAGCTCTAGGAGTAAAGGTAGATGGAACTCCAGGTCGATTAAACCAAACAAACTTTTTAATTAACCGACCAGGTTTATTTTATGGACAATGTTCAGAAATTTGCGGAGCTAATCATAGTTTTATACCAATTGTAATCGAAAGAATTCCAGTAAATTATTTTATTAAGTGAATTTCTAATAATATAAATTCTTCATTAGATGACTGAAAGCAAGTACTGGTCTCTTAAACCATTTTATAGTAAATTAGCACTTACTTCTAATGAAAAAATTAGTTAAATTATATAACATTAGTTTGTCAAACTAAAATTATCAATTTATTGATATTTTTTAATTCCTCAAATAGCACCTATTGGTTGATTAAGCTTATTTATTATTTTTTCAATTGCATTTGTAATTTTTAATGTAATAAATTATTATTCATTTATTCCTTCTATACCTAAATCTAATTTAATTAATAAAACACAATCTACAACTCCATTAAATTGAAAATGATAACAAATTTATTCTCAGTATTTGACCCTTCTTCTAGTATTTTTAATCTTTCATTAAATTGATTAAGAACATTTCTAGGAATTTTAATAATTCCTTCTATATATTGATTAATACCTTCACGATATCACATCTTCTGAAATAATATTTTATTAACATTACACAAAGAATTCAAAACTCTTTTAGGACCTATAGGAGCTAATGGATCAACATTTATTTTTGTCTCATTATTTTCTATAATCCTTTTTAATAATTTTATAGGATTATTCCCTTATATTTTTACAAGTACTAGTCATTTAACTTTAACTCTTACTTTAGCTCTTCCTCTTTGATTATGTTTTATGTTATTTGGATGAATTAATAATACACAACATATATTTGCTCATTTAGTACCTCAAGGAACTCCAGCAGTTTTAATACCTTTTATAGTATGTATTGAAACAATTAGTAATGTAATTCGACCAGGAACATTAGCTGTACGATTAACAGCTAATATAATTGCAGGTCACTTATTATTAACTTTATTAGGAAATACAGGACCTTCAATATCAACAATTTTATTATCTCTTTTAATTATTACACAAATTGCCTTATTAGTTCTTGAATCTGCTGTTGCTATAATTCAATCTTATGTATTTGCTGTTCTTAGAACTCTTTACTCTAGTGAAGTAAACTAATGTCAACTCACTCAAACCACCCATTTCATTTAGTAGATTATAGTCCATGACCATTAACTGCTTCAATTGGAGCAATATCAACTGTTGCTGGAATAGTAAAATGATTCCATCAATATGATATATCATTATTTTTATTAGGAAATATTATTACTATTTTAACTGTTTATCAATGATGACGTGATGTATCTCGAGAAGGTACATTCCAAGGACTTCATACAGATGCTGTAACAACAGGATTACGATGAGGAATAATTTTATTTATTTTATCTGAAGTTTTATTCTTTGTATCTTTCTTTTGAGCTTTTTTCCATAGTAGTCTTTCTCCTTCTATTGAATTAGGAGCTATATGACCTCCTATAGGAATTACTCCTTTTAATCCATTCCAAATTCCTTTATTAAATACAGTAATTTTATTAACTTCAGGTATCACTGTGACTTGAGCTCATCATAGTTTAATACAAGGTAACCATTCACAAACTACTCAGGGATTATTTTTTACAGTAATTTTAGGAATTTATTTCACAATTCTTCAAGCTTATGAATATATTGAAGCTCCATTTACAATTGCAGACTCTGTTTATGGTTCAACATTTTTTATAGCAACAGGATTTCATGGAGTTCATGTTTTAATTGGAACAACTTTTTTATTAGTATGTTTAATTCGTCACTTAAATAACCATTTCTCTAAAAATCATCATTTTGGATTTGAAGCTGCTGCTTGATACTGACATTTTGTTGATATTGTTTGATTATTCCTTTATGTTTCAATTTATTGATGAGGAGGTTAATTAATTATCTATATAGTATAAAAAGTATATTTGACTTCCAATCATATGGTCTATTATTAATAGTATAGATAATCTTATCAATTTTAACAATTAGTTCAATTATTCTAATCATTTCTATTGTAGTAATATTACTAGCTTCAATCCTTTCAAAAAAAACACTAGTAGATCGAGAAAAAGCTTCACCATTTGAATGTGGCTTTGATCCTAAATCATCATCACGATTACCTTTTTCTTTACGATTTTTTTTAATTACAATTATTTTTTTAATTTTCGATGTAGAAATTGCTTTAATTCTTCCTATTATTTTAATTATTAATTTTTCTAATTTAATAATATGAACAATTACATCAATTATTTTTATTTTAATTTTATTATTAGGATTATATCATGAATGAAATCAAGGTATATTAAATTGATCAAATTAACAGGGTTGTAGTTAATTATAACATTTGATTTGCATTCAAAAAGTATTGATTTTTCAATCTACCTTGAATATGAAGCGATATATTGCAATTAGTTTCGACCTAATCTTAGGTAATTATTACCCTTATTCTTTAATTGAAGCCAAAAAGAGGCTTATCACTGTTAATGATAGAAATGAGATTTTATACTCCAATTAAAGAAGTATGATGTTCAAGTAAAAGCTGCTAACTTTTTTCTTTTAATGGTTAAATTCCATTTATACTTCTGTTTATATAGTTTAAAAAAAACATTACATTTTCATTGTAAAATTAAAAATATTTTTTTTATAAATTACTAAAAATAATTCATAATATTCAAAGATTAAATTAATCTCCCTAACATCTTCAGTGTCATACTCTAATTATAAGCTATTTGAATAAAAACAAATTATATATAAATATAAAATCATAATTCAAAAAATAAAACTTAATAAATAAATTTTTAAATTATTATTTTGCAATATTTGATTTAATTGAGAATTCTTAACTAAATTTATATAAAGCTGTTGTCCTCCAAAATATTCTGATCAACCTTGATCAAATACCTTTACTATTATATTACCAACAATTAAAGAATAATTAATAATCCCATAAGTAGAAATATAAGGTATAAATCACATTGAGCCTAAAAAATAAGAAGAATTATAATTTCTTAAAGCCTTATTATAAAAAAATAAAGAAACCTTAGAAATTATATACCCTCTAACTCCTCCTACTAAACAAACAAATAAAGTTAATAACTTTAAATAAAAAGGTAAAACAACTACCATAGGAGTAGGAAAAATCAATCAACTTAATATTCTACCTCCAAAAATTCTTAAAATTAATAAACCTATTATACTTTTTAATATAACTCAACCTTCATCATTAAGTATATTTAAAGCAAAAAAATTAGAATCACCAGTTATAGTATAATAAACTAAACGAAAAGAATAACAAACTGTTAAACCCGTAGAAAAAAAATAAAGGAAAAAAGAAAATATATTAATATAAGATAAAGAAACAGTTTCTAAAATTAAATCCTTAGAATAAAACCCTGCTAAAAAAGGTATTCCACATAGAGCTAAATTAGCGACATTAAAACATGAAGAAGTTAATGGTATTATTAATCTTAAACTTCCCATTAAACGAATATCTTGAGAATTATTTATATTATGAATAATTGCTCCTGCACATATAAATAATAATGCCTTAAATAAAGCATGAGTTAATAAATGAAAAAAAGCTAACTTATAATACCCTATAGACAAAATTCTTATTATTAACCCTAACTGACTCAAAGTAGATAAAGCAATAATTTTTTTTAAGTCAAATTCATAATTAGCACCTAATCCAGCTATAAATATAGTTAACCCAGATAATAATAATAGTAAATTTCCTATTCATGAAGTTCTTAACAAAATATTAAATCGAATTAATAAATAAACTCCGGCAGTTACCAAAGTTGATGAATGAACTAAAGCAGATACTGGAGTAGGAGCTGCTATAGCAGCAGGTAATCAAGAAGAAAAAGGAATTTGAGCTCTTTTAGTTATAGCAGCTAATATAACTAAACTACCCACAATTATTATTTCTACATTACTTTTCATTACTTCTAAATAAAAAATATAATTTCAACTTCCATAATTTAATATTCAAGCAATTGCTAATAATAAAGCGACATCACCAATCCGATTAGATAATGCTGTTAATATACCAGCATTATAAGATTTCACATTCTGAAAATAAATTACTAAACAATAAGAAACCAATCCTAATCCATCTCATCCTAATAAAATTCTAATTAAATTAGGACTAATAATTAATAATATTATAGAACTAACGAATATTAATACTAATATAATAAATCGATTAATTTTATAATCACTTTCTATATATTCCTTTCTATAAAAAATTACTAAAGAAGAAATTATTAAAACAAAAGATATAAAAATTAAACTCATTCAATCTAATAATAAAGTTATAACAATATTTATTGAATTTATTGAAACAACTTCTCACTCAATAAAAATTCTATAATCATTTATAATAAAAATAATTCCTATTAAAAAAGAAGATAATCTACAAAAAAATAATCTTACAAAACTAATTGTACAAATTGATATATATTTCACGATTTAAAAAGAAATTTTCTTATCATTGACACCACAAATCAATATTTTTATTAAACTATTTAAACATAATCATAATATACATATATCTCCCTTTAAAATTAATAAATTTAAAGGAAATCAATGTAAAAATAAAAGTAAAAATTCCCGAACAGAACCTCCGCTAAAAGAATAAGCTCCAGAAAAAATCTTACCATGTTGACTATAAGCATATAAATACAAAGTATAAGCAGCTCTAAAAAACGATAATAATGATAATATTAATATAGATACTCAAGATCAACTAACAATTCTATTAATTAAAGAAATTTCTCCTAATAAATTTAAAGTCGGAGGAGCAGCCATATTAGCAGAACTTAATAAAAATCATCATAATGCTATAGAGGGTATAAAATTTAATATCCCCTTATTAATTAATAAACTTCGTCTTCCTATTCGTTCATAAGAAATATTAGCTAAACAGAATAATCCAGAAGAACATAACCCATGAGCAATTATTAACGTATAGGACCCACAAATTCCTATATAAGTTATAGTTATTAAACCAGCTAATACAATTCCCATATGAGCAACTGACGAATAAGCAATTAAAGCCTTTAAATCAGTTTGACGCAAACAAATTAATCTAACTAAAACTCCACCTACTAATCTAATTCTAATTCAAATAAAATTAAACTTTAATCCTATCAATTGTAAAAATGGAAATACTCGTAAAAGTCCATATCCTCCTAACTTCAATATAATTCCTGCCAAAATTATTGAACCAGATACAGGAGCTTCAACATGAGCCTTTGGTAATCATAAATGAACTAAAAATATTGGTATTTTTACTAAAAAAGCCATTACTAATGAAAAATAAAGAATTTCATAATTAAATATATAATTATTTAATAAATAAAAATTTAGAGTACCAGTAACCTTGTATAAATAAAAAATACCAATCAATATAGGTAAAGAAACTAACAAAGTATAAAATAATAAATAAACCCCAGCTTGTAAACGTTCGGGTTGATACCCTCAACCTAAAATTAAAAATAAAGTAGGAATTAATCTTCTTTCAAAAAATAAATAAAATATAAATAAACTTATTCTTCTAAAAGTTAACACTAACAAAATCAATAATAAAACAATATTTAATAAAAATAAATTTGTATAATTTCTATACTTATAAATTGACTCTCTCGCCATTAATATTAAAGAAACAATTCATAATCTTAACAAAATTAATCCATAAGAAATTATATCACATCCAAATAAATAAGAAATTGATATAAAATAATTTCTATATATATTTATTAAAATAAAAATAAATCTTAATAAAAATAATAAATTTTGTACCATTCAATAAGTATTATGTATTAAACATAAAGGAAATAAAAATAAAATTCTTATAATAATTTTTAACATTGTAAAATATTAAATCTTTGAAAATAATCATTTCCATGTGTACGAATTATTGAAACCAAAATTGAAAGACCTAATGCTCCTTCACAAACTCTAAAAGTTAAAAATATTATTCTAAAAAAATTTTCATAATTTAATATATTTAAATAAATAAATAATAAAAGAAATAATCTTAAAACAATATATTCTAATCTTAACAATATAGATAATAAATGCTTTCGATTAGAAACAAAAGTAAATACTCCTATAACAAATAAAATACTTGGTAAGCTTCAATTTAAAATTGCTATCATTAGTTTTAATAGTTTAACAAAAACATTGGTCTTGTAAATCAAAAATAAGATTATTTCTTTTAAAACTTCAAGAGAAAAGAAATTTCTTTATCATTAATCCCCAAAATTAATATTTTAATTAAACTACCTCTTGATATTATACAATGAATTTTATTATCTCTTTTAATTATTTTTAATTTTATTTTTATAAATATAAAACATCCATTAGCAATAGGATTAATTCTACTTATTCAAACTACCTTAGTAACATTAACATCAGGTCTAATAACTAAAAGATTCTGATTTTCTTATATTTTATTTTTAGTCTTTTTAGGAGGTATATTAGTTTTATTTATTTACGTAACTTCCCTAGCTTCAAATGAAATATTTTCATTTTCTATTAAATTAATATTAATTTCTTTAACAATTTTTGTAATAATAATTATTACATTATTTTTCATAGATAAAAATATTTTACTTCAATATCAAAATTTAGAAGTAAAATCAATTTATGACATAAATTCTTATTTAATAGAAAACTCTCTCTCTCTTAATAAGTTATATAATTACCCAACTAATCTTTTAACAATTATATTAATAAATTATTTATTAATTACTTTAATTGCTGTAGTTAAAATTACTAAACTATTTAAGGGTCCACTTCGACCTATATTTAACTAATGAACAAACCTTTACGAATCAAACACCCAATTTTTAGAATCGCTAATAGTGCTTTAGTAGATTTACCTGCTCCTATTAATATTTCAGCATGATGAAATTTTGGATCATTACTATTTTTATGCTTAATAATTCAAATTTTAACCGGATTATTTTTAGCTATACATTACACAGCAGATATTAATTTAGCCTTCAATAGAGTTAATCATATTTGTCGAGACGTAAATTATGGTTGATTATTACGAACTATACATGCTAATGGTGCATCATTTTTTTTTATTTGCATTTATTTACATGTAGGTCGAGGAATTTATTATGGTTCATATTTATTTACACCTACTTGATTAGTAGGAGTAATTATTTTATTCTTAGTGATAGGAACAGCTTTTATAGGTTATGTTCTCCCATGAGGACAAATATCTTTCTGAGGAGCTACAGTTATTACTAATTTATTATCAGCAATCCCCTATTTAGGAATTGATTTAGTTCAATGAGTATGAGGAGGATTTGCTGTAGATAATGCAACATTGACTCGATTTTTTACCTTCCATTTTATTTTACCCTTTATCGTATTAGCAGCCACATTAATTCACATTTTATTTTTACATGAAACTGGATCAAATAACCCAATAGGATTAAATTCTAATATTGATAAAATTCCATTTCATCCTTATTTTACATTTAAGGATATTGTTGGATTTATTGTAATAACTATAATTTTACTTTTATTAGTTTTAATTAATCCTTATTTATTAGGAGACCCAGATAATTTTATTCCAGCTAATCCTTTAGTAACACCAGTTCATATTCAACCAGAATGATATTTTTTATTTGCATATGCTATTTTACGATCAATTCCTAATAAATTAGGAGGAGTAATTGCTTTAGTTCTATCTATTGCAATTTTAGCAATTCTTCCATTTTATCATTTAAGAAAATTCCGAGGAATTCAATTTTATCCTATTAATCAAATTTTATTTTGAGTAATAGTAGTAACTGTAATTCTATTAACATGAATTGGAGCCCGACCAGTTGAAGAACCATATGTATTAGTAGGACAAATTTTAACTGTAATTTACTTTGCTTACTTTATATTTAATCCTTTAATTATTAAATGGTGAGATAACTTATTAAATTAGTTAATGAGCTTGAAATAAGCATATGTTTTGAAAACATAAGATAGAAATCAAATTTTCTATTAACTTTACTAAAATCAATTCATTAAATAAGATATAATAAAAAAATCTTAAACCCAACAAAAAATAATAAAAAATTTAATGAAAAAGGTAAAAAACTCTTTCAAGCTAAATATATTAATTTATCATATCGAAAACGAGGTAATGTCCCACGAACTCAAATGAATATAAAAGAAACAAAAGTTAACTTAATATAAAAAAAGAAAGAGAATACATCTCTCCCTAAAAATATAACACAAAATAATATTCTTATAAATAAAATACTAGCATATTCGGCTAAAAAAATTAAAGCAAAACCTCCTCTTCTATATTCTACATTAAACCCTGAAACTAATTCAGATTCTCCTTCAGCAAAATCAAAAGGAGTACGATTAGTTTCAGCTAAAGAAATTCTGAATCAAACCAAAGCTATAGGAAATATAATAAACAAAAATCAAATAAATATTTGATACTTATAAAATATTAATATATTATAACCACCAATTAAAAAAATAAATCTTAATAAAACTAAAGCTAAACTAACTTCATAAGAAATAGTTTGAGCTACAGCTCGTAATCCTCCTAATAAAGCATAATTTGAATTTGATGATCATCCAGCAATTATAACAGTATAAACCCCTAATCTAGTACAACACAAAAAAAATAATAATCCTAAATTAAAAGAAAAAAGCTTTACAAATATAGGTATACACATTCATACTAATAAAGATAAAAATAATGAAAAAATAGGAGAAAAATAATAAGAAATATAATTAGATAATAAAGGATAAGTTTGTTCCTTAGTAAATAATTTAATTGCATCACAAAAAGGTTGAGGAATTCCTGCAATTCCGACCTTATTAGGACCCTTACGAATTTGAATATATCCTAAAACCTTTCGTTCTAAAAGAGTTAAAAAAGCTACTCTTACTAATACAAAAATAATTAATAATAATCTACCAATAATAAATAATAAATTTTCTAAAAAAAACAAGTACTATTTGTAATAAAAATTACATAAATAAATTCTAAATTTATTGCACTAATCTGCCAAAATAGTAATTATATTAATTATATTCAATATAAAAATAATAATTTATTAAATATTAGGTCCTTTCGTACTGAAATATTTTAATTTTTTAAAGATAGAAACCAACCTGGCTTACGCCGGTTTGAACTCAGATCATGTAAGAATTTAAAAGTCGAACAGACTTAAAATTTAAGCGGCTACACCTAAAATTATATCTTAATCCAACATCGAGGTCGCAATCTTTTTTATCGATATGAACTCTCCAAAAAAATTACGCTGTTATCCCTAAAGTAACTTATTTTTTTAATCGCTATTAACGGATCAATTATTCATAAATTAATGATTTAAACAATTAAAAGTTTATTAAATTTTAATATCACCCCAATAAAATATTATCAATTATTACAACAAAAAAAATCTACAAAATTATAATAATTTAAATATAAAGATTTATAGGGTCTTCTCGTCTTTTAAATACATTTTAGCTTTTTGACTAAAAAATAAAATTCTATTATAAATTTATATGAAACAGTTAATATCTCGTCCAACCATTCATTCCAGCCTTCAATTAAAAGACTAATGATTATGCTACCTTTGCACAGTTAGTATACTGCGGCCATTTAAAAAAATTCAGTGGGCAGGTCAGACTTTAAAAAAAATTCAAAAAGACATGTTTTTGTTAAACAGGCGAACATTATTTTTGCCGAGTTCTTTATAAAAACTTCTCATTTATATTTATTTATACATTCTAATATACTAATTTTATCATAATTTATTCATTTTTACTATTAAAATGAATACTTTAATAAAAATTTAAAATAATAATAAATAATAATTATTATAAAATAAATTATAACACTTTTATTAATAATAGCTATTTCTAAGCTTATATTTATTAATTTATTTATTAATTTATAAAACTTTATTTTACAGCTTATCCCATAAAATATTAAAATTAAATATTTATTTAATTAATATATTTAATTAAATAATATAAAATTTCTAAATTAAATTTATTTCTTAAAGAACTAGATACCTTTAAAAACGAATAACATTTCATTTCTAATATATTATTAAAAATAATTTTGCCACATTAACTTTTATAATATATTAACTCTTTTAAAATCGAGAAAATTATATTAAATAATTTTTATTTAATAAACCCTGATACACAAGGTACAATAAATTAAATTTTCTTTTAAAATAAAAATTTTTCAAATTATTTCAATTTTCTTTCACAATACTATTACACTATAATTAATATTATTTTTTCTTTAAAAAATACTAAAACAATTCTTTATATAATTATTTTTAATAAATTAAATTTTGAAAAAAAAAAATTAATAAATAAAATCTATTCAATTTATATTGATTTGCACAAAAATCTTTTCAATGTAAATGAAATACTTTACTAAATAAGCTTTAAATTGCATTCTAGGTACACTTTCCAGTACATCTACTATGTTACGACTTATCTTACCTTAGTAGTAAGAGTGACGGGCGATGTGTGCATATTTTAGAGCTAAAATCAAATTATTAATCTTTATAATTTTACTATCAAATCCACCTTCAATAAATATTTCAAATTTATATTCGTTTAAATAAATTTATTGTAACCCATTTCTACTTAAATATTAGCTACACCTTGATCTGATATATTTTCTTTTTAAAAATTATGAAAATTAACATTCTTATAAAATATTCTAATAACGACGGTATATAAACTGATTACAAACTTAAGTAAGGTCCATCGTGGATTATCGATTACAGAACAGGTTCCTCTGAATAGACTAAAATACCGCCAAATTTTTTAAGTTTCAAGAACATAACTACTACTACCTTAGTTTTTAAATTTACATTTTAAATAATAGGGTATCTAATCCTAGTTTATTATTAAAATTTTCAAGCCTCAATTATTATATAAAAAAAATATATAAATTTAAAATTTCACCTAATAAATCTACTTTTATTTTATAAAAAAAACAATTTAACTTAAACTAAAAAAAATTTATTTGCATTATTCGTATAACCGCGGCTGCTGGCACAAATTTAGCCAATACTCTTTAGTATTACTATTTCTAAGTTTCCTTAATTAATAATATTAATTACTGCGGATAAAAAAAAAATTATTTATTATTTAAATAAATAAATATTCATATAAAAATTTACATATAAATTAAACTAATAATAAATTTACAAGCCAAAATAAAACTTTATACAATATTTTATAAAATAAATAAATAAATTGTATAATAAAAAAAATTAAATATAAATAATCTTAATTAGTATATATAATTAATAAATCTAATATAAAATAAATAAATTATATTAATAAATAATTCTAAATAATTAAGTACCCATAACAATATCATTAATTAAAATAATTAAATATATTAAATAAATTTAATAAATAAAAACTTATTTAAATTATAATTATAAATTATAATTAATTTATCTTTTAAATTTTACAAAAAAAAACACATTATTATAAAATATTTTACACTATAATAAATTATTTAATTAATAATTATAAATTGGTAAATACTCACAATAAAAAAACCTCGTATTTAAATATTATCCCCCCATAATATTTATACAATCTTTTATAAAAATTACTTAATATTATAACATAAATAATTTTATTTTATAATAAATAAAATTAGTATAATTAATCATAAATTTATAGGATATATCCCTAACAATTTTTTTAATACAATTTATTTATTAAATTTAAAAAAATCAACCTAATTTTTTTTTTTTTTTTTTTTTTAATATAAATCTCATTATATAAAAAATTTTTTTACCCCCTCTCAATTTTTATATTGAAGCGGGCAAAATCTGAATTTAAGTCTATATACCAATATAGATTAATAGATATCTATTAATATATAAATATTTAATTAATTAATAGATATCTATTAATCTAGACTAAAAAAAAAATTTAAATCCAGTTAAGAATATCATTAATTAAATCATTAACAATAATGATTTATCTAATTATTATGAAGAAATTGATATATAATAAAAAATATTTTAAAAATGTATGGTAGATATATTTATATTAATTATATAAATTATTTATTAATTATTAATTATATATTATTTATGACATATTTTAATATATATATAAATATATGAATAAATATATATAAATATATATATATATATATATATGCAAAAAATAATTATTTAAATAAAATATTTTTAAAAATACATTATTTTACTAAATTTAATTATATATATTAATTATATAAATAAAAAAAAAAATCATTTTTACCCAAAATATTAGTATAAAGAATAAAAAAAAAAAAAAAAAAACAAGAGAATCCTACTTTT